AACTAAGAACCAACTCATCACTTCGCATTATCTAGATCCAACAAAGCAGTCAAGATATGATAAATTTTTCATATCATTGTAGCAACTGAAATTTGTTTTGCATAAACTAAAAAAGAAAAAAATCTAATTCTAAGGTATGAACCGAAATATAGAAAAAATATGTGGATAGAGGGGTGAGAGAAAGAGAGAAAAATAATATCAATGATATAGAATTCCAATATGTAAGGTCTATGAGTCATTTAGTCATCTCATAAAAGACAATGTAATAAAGCATCAATACTGATTCATACATAAATAAATGATAGATATAGAACAAAAAACCAAGAGCCTTGAGCCAATAAAGACTGAGAAAATTGACTCAAAAACAAATTTCATTAAGAGCTCCGTTGTAAAATGAAGTAAGACCTAACCATTAAACAAGAAGCGATGGGAACGATGGAACCCATGAATGCAAAAGATTTTATTGAAACTAAATCCTAACGATTCATTGGTCGGGATGGCGGAAGGAACCGAGAAATAATTAATCTATTCTGATCTGATAAGTAATGAATTCACCTTACAACTAAACTAAAATAGATATTTAAAGTAAATATTCGCCCGCGAAAACATTCTTTTTTGGATTGCTACATTTTGGATTTGGGGCAATCCGATACGATACAATGAAAAAATAAATAGAAATATATGTTTAATAGGTTTAATTATATATCCAAAATATCCAAACAGGGTATACAAAACACTAATAGGATTTAGATTCAATGTCAAAGAATACCGCGATTTCACGATTTCATCTAATCTATTATTCATTAAATATATATATATCAATTCAAATTAAATATTTTGAATCCTTTTTTTTTCGCGAGGAGCTGGATGAGACGAAACTCTCACGTCCGGTTCTGTAGTAGAGGTGGAATTCAGAAAGAACCATCAACTATAACCCCAAAAGAACCAAATTCCGTAAACAACATAGAGGACGAATGAAGGGAATGTCTTATCGAGGTAATCATATTAGTTTCGGTAAATATGCTCTTCAAGCGCTTGAACCCGCTTGGATCACATCTAGACAAATAGAAGCAGGGCGGCGGGCAATGACACGAAATGCACGTCGTGGTGGAAAAATATGGGTACGTATATTTCCCGACAAACCAGTTACAGTAAGACCCACAGAAACACGTATGGGTTCGGGTAAAGGTTCTCCTGAATATTGGATAGCTGTTGTTAAACCGGGTCGAATACTTTATGAAATGGGTGGGGTCGCAGAAAATATAGCCAGAAAGGCAATTTCAATAGCAGCGTCCAAAATGCCTATCAAAACTCAATTTATTATGTTGGGATAAGAATGTAGAATCAAAGAAAATAAATCCTGGGAATGAAAAATGTAAGGTTTTTTTTTGACAAAAAATATTTCTTTCTTTTTCTTAGCCCTTTGCATTGAAAGAACAAATAAAAAAATGATTCAACCCCAGACACATTTGAATGTAGCAGATAACAGTGGGGCTCGAGAATTGATGTGTATTCGAATCATAGGAGCTAGTAATCGCCGATATGCTTATATCGGTGACGTTATTGTTGCTGTGATTAAAGAAGCAGTACCAAATATGCCCCTAGAAAGATCGGAAGTGGTCAGAGCTGTAATTGTACGTACCTGCAAAGAACTTAAACGTGACAACGGTATGCTAATACGATATGATGACAATGCCGCAGTTGTCATTGATCAAGAAGGAAATCCTAAAGGAACTCGCGTTTTTGGTGCGATCGCCCGGGAATTGAGGCATTTAAATTTTACTAAAATAGTTTCATTGGCGCCCGAGGTATTATAATAGTCTTAAAATATAAGATGAGACTATGATATAGTTATAGTAGAGTATTGGAAAGAAATAGATTCAAATAAATTTAGTAGATTGTGTTTCACGCATATACCTTTAATTTAATAATATAATTTTTTTCATAAACCAAAAAATAAGTAAAAAAAACATGTTGATTATATCAAAATTTGGGGACAACAAGAATTTTAGTCCATCATGAGTAGGGACACTATTGCTGACATACTAACATCTATACGCAATGCGGGTATGGATAGAAAAAGAGTAGTTCGAATAGCATCTACTAATATCACCGAAAACATTGTGAAAATCCTTTTACGAGAAGGTTTTATCGAAAATGTGAGGAAACATCGAGAAAGCGATAAATATTTTTTGGTTTCAACCCTGCGACATACAAGAAATAAAAAAAGGCACTATAGAAACCTTTTAAATTTAAAACGGATAAGCCGGCCCGGTCTACGAATCTATTCTAACTATCAAAGAATTCCTAGAATTTTAGGCGGAATGGGGGTTGTAATTCTTTCTACTTCTCAAGGTATAATGACAGATCGGGAGGCTCGACTAAAAGGAATAGGTGGAGAAATTTTTTGTTATATATGGTAATCCTTCTTACATCCGCATTGGGTCCGAAACTTTCTATTTGTTGTGAAAAAAAACTAAAATAAATGCGGAGTGTATAA